GATTCGAGAGAAATAGTTCTGATTCGAATGATTCAAAAAGGCTTTCTTGGTATAACCATTTTCAATTTTAAAATAGATGGAAATAAATTGCGTCCAATAGGATTTGAACCTATACGAAAGGTTTAGAAGACCTCTGTCCTATCCATTAGACAATGGACGCTTTTCATTCCTATTTTCTTCCTTACTTTCCTATTTTCTTCCTTACTTTCTTTTGTTTAGATAAAAAGGAAAATATTTTAGAGAATAAGATGCATATCCAAATTGATGATGCATGTATGTATAATACATAATAAATATGTATAATACATAATAAAGAATATGGAGCGGGTAGCGGGAATCGAACCCGCATCGTTAGCTTGGAAGGCTAGGGGTTATAGTCGACGTTGGTTGATCATTTTTAACGTCTCTAATTCAAAACCGAACATGAAATTTTGATTTCATTCGGCTCCTTTATGGAATGGAAAATTGATGGATTCCTAGAGACAAAATTGGATCCATAACATCTATGTCAGCCTTTTCGTCTGAATGGATCCAAAACTACTCGCTTACTAGATGATCCCTCTCCTCTAGAGGGATTATACCAAATCCGTCTAGTCTAGTTACTTCGTTCCCTATTTCCACTCGTGGGATCCTGAGGAGAAGTTTGATTTCCACCGAGCTGAAACAATATGCTGATGGTTCTAGTAAACCAAAACCAACCCTTTCTAGCTTGCTTGGCTTCAATTTAATTTCCCTTTTACAACACCGAAATTGAAGATCTAGTTACGATTGGAAATAAACTTTTGTATCTTCATCCATAGATCCTTTATTCATACTTATTCCATTGGAAGACTTGATTGATCCAGTTCAAAAAAATTATGTTTCATGACTTCATATACATAATCCAATTTTTCGATTTCAAAAATGGAATTTCTAATAGGACTTTGGATACAAATCGTGAGAATGTATGTTCTTCCTCAAACTCAAATATGCTATTGAGAGGTAAAGGATTAAACCCTTTTATTTTTTAGAAATAAAGTTTTTGATCGGAGTATGAAAAAAACTGAGAGACCCCTTAACTTTTGAAGTTGTTAATAGAACGAATCACACTTTTACCACTAAACTATACCCGCTACATATACATTATTGTATATGAATGGACTATTTGTCGAACAGGGGAGTGAGACGCAATCAAGATAACATCCAAATTATAGCGTTGATGCATATTTAGTCCTGCTAGTTAGGGACTTAACTTAAAAGGTGAAGAGCACAAAGCTTTTAGAAAAGCTTTTCTAAATAACAAAACAAATAATATACATAAATAATATACATAAATTTAAATAACAGTATAAAGTTATCCCTATACTTTTGCTTTTGCTGGATTATAGGCATTTCCGAGCTGAAGGGGTCATTGAAGCTAGACAAAAAAGATGAATTCCACATACATTATACATTTATACTATACATTTTACATTTTCATTATTTTATTATTGTATTATTTATTATTAATTTCTTATGAATTTTTTATTTTTTATATTATATATATATAATATATCTTTATATATATCTTTTATTATCTATATATATCTATATATCTTTTATTATCTTTTATCTATATTATCTTTTATCTTTATTTTTTTATTTTGATTATTCTATATCATATAATCATATAATATTTTTGAAATTCTTATTTTTAATTATTATATTATATAATTATTATATGTTATAATTATTATATGTCATTATTACATTATTATATGTCATATATATATAATATATAATAAATATATATAATTATTATATGTCATATAATATATGTCATATAATATATAATTTAATATATAATTATTAATATATATAATATATAATTAATCAAAATTAATAAATTATATATTTTTAATAAATTAAATAAAAATGAAATCAATTTATATTATAAATTATAAAATAATTAATAAAAAAGAAAAATGAATATGAAAATTCATAAGAAATCTATATACAATTTTTTTAATAGATAATTTTTATATGATTTTTATATGATATTAATTTTATTAATTTAATATTAATTAATTTAATATTAATTTTATATTATTTAATATATTTTAATATTATTTAATATATTTTATATTAATTTAATATTTTTATGTTAATTTAAAATTTAATATATTTTATTAATATATTTATTAATTAATATATTTATTATATTTTATTAATATATTTATTATATTTTATTAATATATTTATTATATTTTATTAATATATTTATTAATATATTATAATATATATATATTTCAATTTCATTTCATTTTATTTTATTATTTTAGAATATATATATATATTTCATTTTATTTCATTTATATATATATTTAGATTATATTTATATATATATTTATTTATATATATATTTAGATTATATTTATATATATATTTAGATTATTTAGATATATATATATATTTAGATTATTAGATTTAGATTATTAGATATATATATATATTTAGATTATTTAGATATATATATATATTTAGATATATATATATTTAGTAGATAAATATATATTTAGTAATTTATTAGTAAATTTATTAGTAATTTCAAATGAAATAATATAGTAAAATGAAATAATGAAATTACTTATAATTAAATAATGAAATTACTATATTATTTCATTATATAATACATATATACAATTATAATACAATTATACATATACAATTATACAATATACAAAATACAAATTTGTATTTTGATTTTGATATTGTATACGCTTGTATATGCGCATTTTATTGTAAACATTTTCTTGTAAATAAATATAAATTATATTGTAAATAAATTTATAAATTATATTGTAATATATTGTAAATAAATTTGTAATAAAATATAAATTATATTGTAAATAAATATATAAATATAAAATAAAAATGAAAATAAAAATAATAAATATTATAATAAATATTATTTAATATTAATATTTTATTAATAAAAATGGAATATTCCATTTTTATTAATAAAATATTAATATTAAACTTAGTAATTTTACTAATACCTTACTAATTTTACTAATATCTTTCCTTTCCCCCCCCTTTTTTTTATTTGAAATGAAATTTCAATTGGGAGAGATGGCTGAGTGGACTAAGGCGTCGGATTGCTAATCCGTTGTATGAGTTATTCGTACCGAGGGTTCGAATCCCTCTCTCTCCGTTCGCTCTGATTACTTGACCTGATATTTTCGATTTCGAAAGAATTTTTTTTCTTTGATTTGATTTTCTCATAGGTCAAGTAAATCTATGGAATGGATAAAATTATGGAATAGATAAAGAGAAAATAATAAGAAAAAATGAGAAAAGAAAAACGAAAATCTCTTTTTTTTTTTTTTATTCCTCACGTCCAGGGTTACGTCCTGGATCATTAGATAAGAATCCAAAAATGAAGAGAGAAACAAAGAATATCACTACTGTGTAAACAAAGAGTTTGAGAGTAAGCATTACACAATCTCCAAGATAAGATTATTTTCGAAAAAGGAAATAGATTACCCATTTTTTCTTTTCACCACATATTTTGTTTGATTTGACATGACACTCCCCAAAAATCAAGTTTTTGACAAGAAATTTGACGAATTTCTTTGTAATATAATAAGATTTTTATTCCTTCCTTACAAAAAATTTCTTGTCATATCGACAATTAGCTATTGTGGGGGACCTAGACCCAATAAACTTTTTGTTCACTGAAAGTTCAGAACGAGTAAATAAGCTGATCAAAATGGATCTCTGCGGTTATTCGATATACAAGAATTTCCATTTTTGAATCGAGGGTTTATAATTATAATCTAAGACTTAGCCGATCTTATCCATTTTTAGAATTTAGAATTTTTTATCGAAAAAATAATGAATTGATTTGGCAAAGTATTAAGGATTTCATCGAAAACTTGCAGAAGCTTGCCAAACAAAGGCTAAGAGAAAAAAGAGAACAGGTATGACAGGCATAACATCCACGATTGGATTGAAAATGGCATAAGCTTCAGGCAATTTGGCAAAGAAAAAACTATTCGAATAAAGGACAGAATTAAGACCGATACAGATTAAGCTAAAGATATTAAGCATAGCAAAGATTTTGTTCTTGTAGATTAGATAATTTTATTTTATTTTGATTGAGTTATTTTTATAAGGGAAAAATGAAAAAGGCAAGTCAAAAAATCTTTTTTTTTTTGAACTCTCCCAAATCAAAAATTCTTCCTTCTATTCTCAAATGAGAATACAGGGAATTCTACTTTCATACATTATCTTAATTGAATTCCATGTAATGATCAATGAATTTTTGAGATTCTCTATCTAACCTACATGTGTTAAATCCTAGTAACAAATAATATATTCCATATGTATTTATTATGTATTATGCAATGTATTTATTATGTATTATGCATTTTTTTTTTGGGGGGGGGGATTGACGAATAAGTAATAAAAATACTAGTCTTGACTAGTGCTAAACAGGAAAAATGGGGCGTGGCCAAGCGGTAAGGCAGCGGGTTTTGGTCCCGTTATTCGGAGGTTCGAATCCTTCCGTCCCAGGTCGTTTCGGATAGAAACGAAAGATGAGATCACATTGTATCCCACATAAAACAGAAAAATCTTAAAGAGAACAACCTTTTGTTCTGAATTCTTAGAATTTCTTCTAACTTCTAAGAATTCATTTGATTTTTTACAAGCACAATCAAGTGTCAAATACAGGTAGAAATCATTTTTTTTTATTCAAACAATTTTGTTCAAAAAATTTTGGGTCTATGATTCACATTCAGAATATGCCCGTACCGTACTATGTCATATTCATTTTTAAGTTAGTTAGTTAGGGAAATTGGATGTCCCATATTCATGAAATATTTATTTTCACATGATGCATTCTGAATTGAAGTGTGAAACAAAGGCACCTTTATTCCGTTCCACACAACGCAAGGTCTAAAGTAATAGGGTATTCCAATTTCACATTCTATCTGGAGACTAGACTAAAGAGCAGGGAGTTATTGGTACTAATTTCATCTTTTTATTTTATGGGATTGATGGAAAAATTGTTGAACCTGAAGTAAAAAGTAAAACAAAATCCATATAAAATAAACAAGACCTATTCCTATACCTATCTATATGTATGATATATATTGTGTATTGTTATTATATTGTGTTGTGTTATTGAAATAACAATTGTGTTGTGTTATTGAAATAACAATGGTGTTTTGGTTAGGTTAAGTGAAAAGGGTCCGTGGAAGGGGATTTCTGATTCTTTAAATTAAATATCCATGATTACTCCCAGTAACAATTGTTCGTTGGATGATACAAAAAGACCAAACTCTTACGATTCTTGATTCCGATTTTTCATCTAAAAAAAAGCATTTCAAAATAACGATCTTAATCTTGCCTTACACGAGACCTTTTCTATTCCATACTCATGAAAATAGATAAACTAGATTCTGAATTTACCTCTTTGTTTTAGTTCTTTGTTTTAGTTTTAAATAAAACCAATTAAAACCAATTGAATTATGGACATGGTGAAATTTGTGTCTCTTTAGGGAAATATCTGCTAAAAGTTTTTAGCTACTCATCATTCTTATTGCGTTGACTGGGTAATTGAATTAGAAATCCAGTTTAATCTAGAAAACATCCTTCCAGTCATGATGTTGGAGTCGGAGATTTTAAAAAAATGAAAACATTTTTTATGAACTCTTGGTTGGTACTCGAGGAAGTATCATAAATCAATATTATCTCAATATTACCTAGAAAATTATAACCTTTTTAGGTCATTGGAATAGTTTATTTAACTAATATAATAATTGATTTTGTTCCGGGATTGGATGATATTAAATTAAAGGATTTTAGGTTTCTAGTTTTTTTGCTATAGAAAAAGATTTTTCCTAATTGCTTGTACCGAACAATCTGTTGGAGATGTAAATGAGTCTTAAGCAAACCTCTTTTTTTAGAAATATGTTTCATTCATATGATAGAATATCGAGTTAAAGAAATTGGATCCTTGCTGAACTTTTTCCGCTTTCTCCATATAAATGAAATACAATACTTTTCTATCCATACCGTGGGTGGAAAGTATGGATTATTATATGCTGCATATGCTGCCTTGCCCGTTGAGCCAATGACTATTCACTATTCATGATTACATATTAAATCAATTTCATCGCGGTTTGAAATGAAATTCTAAACTAAATTAGAGGAATGTTAATGTTATGGTAAAACTTCGTTTGAAACGATGTGGTAGAAAGCAACGTGCGACTTGAAGGACATGATCGGCTGTGGATTTTTACATCCACCATTTTCTATAGGAATGAAGATGCTCTTGGCTCGACATAGTTTGTTCTTTTTCATTAGGAACCTAATTTGTCTTAGGTTAATAGTACATGATGGAGCTCGAGCAGAAAGGATTGATTTGATTCATTTATCAAGGGGAAGAATCTAGGGTTAGTGCCAATCAATAAGTTAGACCAACTTTGACTTTGTAAGTATATCTTCAATATATAAAATAAATCGAAAGGTTCAAATTCGAAACAAGTTTGAAAAAAAAAAAATACATTTTTTTTTCGGAATTGATAAAACTATTTCAATCAAAAAATGTATCACAGGGAAATTAATTCTTCGTATTCTATTTCTCTAGGTATTCCATTTCTATAGTCTATAGAATAGAAAGAAAAGAAATAACAAAAAACAAAAGGTATGTTGCTGCTCTAAACAAAAGGTATGTTGCTGCCCTTTTGATTTGAAAGGAATAAGGATCACCGAAGTAATGTCTAAACCCAATGATTTCACAAAGCAAAGATAAAGGATTCCAGAACAAGGAAACACTATTTTCAATTGTCTCAAAAATTGGATCAGAATGAGGAAAAAAATAGATTCGAGATGAGACAAACAAAAGAGGTTAGAGACCGCTCAATAAATGTCTAAGGATTTTCCTTCGTACTCTGTCAGAATTACCCAACTTGAGTTATGAGTATGAATGAAATTTCTTTTTTTGTAAGGAAGAACAAAAAAGTGACTGAAATCAATCACTGAAATCAATCATAGTCTAATTCATTATTTTGTGTTTACTATTTGACTGTTTACTATTTGACATTATATACAGAACAGAAAGATATGGATATACATAAATTAGAATAAAATTCTTTTTTTTTCTCGAGCTCGAGCCGTATGAGGAGAAAACCTCCTATACGTTTCTAGGGGGGATTGTTTATGTACATTTATCCCAATGAGCTATCTATCGAATCGTTGCAATTGATGTTCGATCCCGAAGGGAAGGAAGAGATCTTCAAAAAGTGGGTTTTTATGATCCGATAAAGAATCAAACTTATTCAAACGTTCCTACTATTCTATATTTCCTTGAAAAGGGTGCTCAACCAACAGGAACTGTTTATGACATTTTAAGGAAGGCAGAATTTTTTAAAGAAAGAACTTCGAGTTAATTATTCGAGTTAATTAAAAGAAAAAACAACAACAAAAAGGGGTTAATATAATATCTATCTTTGTGTAATTATTTACTTACAATACCTACAATTTTTTATCGAAAATTTGCTTTTTTCTTGACTAAAGTTTACTTTTTTCTTGTTATGGGAATCCACCAACCAACAAGGGATTAATTTTGCTTATTGTACCTCTTCTATTGATTGAATAGACCCGTCTTTATCTCTTCCTTATTTTTTCCACAAAAATTTCTTATTTATGTTATGTTGTGCCAATTCAACACAAATCCTTATTTGATTTATTTCATTTTTTATTTGTTTTCTCAACATTGCATTCATATTGACAATGATGTATTGAACAAATATAATTGATCGTAGATAAAAAAATCTCTTTATCCCGAATCCCGACCCCATATCATTATCATATTGGGTATATCATTATCATATTGGGTTTTCACTTCATGGGTTTGCATTGCCGGGTTGACTCTCATATAAGATGTATTTTATCAATTTTCTTTAACTTACATTTTCCTTAACTTAAACTTAAGTCTTAAGTAAAGAGTAAAGGAAAATAAAAAATCAAAAAGGTTGGTCTGTCATAATTTTGGCATCTCTATTAGAGATCTAGTGTTTTTTCATATGATCTGTACATTTTTTATAACTTTTAGTCTTTTAATCTTTATAATTTTTTTATAATATAATTCGAATTGATCAACAAATAAAAAAGAAAGATTTGTTATTAGTTCAATGTTTTGGTAGGGTCGTGCAGTGTAAGTGTAATTCAATTTATTTCAAATTTTGATCGTATCTACATATCCTATTTTTTTTATTTGGGTTGCTAACTCAACGGTAGAGTACTCGGCTTTTAAGTGCGACTATGATCTTTTACACGTTTGGATGAAGCAACAAATTCGTCCAGACTATTGGTAGAGTCTATAAGACCACGACTGATCCTCAAAGGTAATGAATGGAAAAAGCAGCATGTCGTAAAAAATTAAAATTTCATTAATTTAATCAAATAACAAATTGATTAAATTAATGAAATTGAAAATGACAAATTCAAGTGGAACTTTGAGTTTATCCTTTACAGTTGGTCTAGTGAATAAATGGATAGGGCCCTATGGCTCCAATTCTGGTAAAACAAAAGGCAACGAGCTTATGTTCTTAATTTGAATTGAATGATTACCCGATCTAATTAGACGTTAAAAATAGATTAGATTAGTGCCCGATACGGGAAAGGGTGCGTTCTCCTGTAACTGTAAGTAGACCATTCATTTTTTCTTTTTTTTTTTTTAATGAATCCTAACTATTCTTTATTATGGATTAGAGACAGATGTGTAAAAGAAACAGTATACTGATAAAGAGAATGAATTCCAAAGTCAAAAGAGCGATCGGGTTGCAAAAATAAAAATAAAGGGTTTTTATTCTCTTGGAATTAGAACGAAGATAAATCAATTTGAAAGAGAGTAAAAAGATCTGTTGATTGGACTCCCTCTTTCCGGGGTATATATTTTTTTTATTACTATTCTATATACATAATAGAATACATAATACCCTGTTTTGACCATATTGCACTATGTATCATTCATTTGATAACCCAAGAAATGCCCCCTACCTCTGCTTCAAGTAGAAATATAAATGGAAGAATTACAAGGATATTTAGAAAAAGATGGATCTCGGCAACAACACTTTCTATATCCACTTCTCTTTCAAGAGTATATTTATGTATTTGCTTATGATCACGGGTTAAATAGTTCGATTTTCGATAAACCCGTGAAATCCTTGGGTTATGACAATAAATCTAGTTCAATACTTGTGAAACGTTTAATTATTCGAATGTATCAACAAAATTATTTGATTTATTCGGTTAATGATTCTTACCAAAATCGATTCGTTGGACACAACAATTATTTTTATTCCTGTTTTTTTTCTCAGATGATATCAGAAGGTTTTGCAGTCATTGTGGAAATTCCATTTTCGCTGCAATTAATATCTTCCTTTGAAGAAAAAGAAATACCGAAATCTCACAATTTACAATCTATTCATTCAATATTTCCTTTTTTAGAGGATAAATTATTGCATTTAAATTATCTGTCAAATATACTAATACCCCACTCCATCCATATGGAAATCTTGGTCCAAATCCTTCAATCCTGGATCCAGGATGTTCCCTCTTTGCATTTATTGCGGTTCTTTCTCCACGAATATTATAATTCGAATAGTCTCACTACCCCGAAGAAATCTATTTACGTATTTTCAAAAGAAAATAAAAAATTATTTCGGTTCTTATATAATTCTTATGGATCTGAATGCGAATTTTTATTAGTTTTTCTTCGTAAACAATCTTCTTATTTACGATTAACATCTTCTGGAGTCTTTCATGAGCGAACACATTTTTATAGAAAAATAGAACATCTTGTAGTGTGCCGAAATTCTAATTATGTTGAGAAGACTCTATGGGTCTTCAAGGATCCTTTTATGCATTATGTTCGATATCAAGGAAAAGCGATTTTGGGTTCAAGAGGGACTCATTTTCTGATGAAGAAATGGAAATGCCACCTTGTCAATTTCTGGCAATATTATTT